AAGGTACGGAATGTATTGTCAAATATTCAATATGATTCCACAAGATCAAGATCTATTTTCGTTCAAGTAAGGGATTCTAGCCAATTGAAAGGATCTTCTGATCAATCCATAGATCATTTCGATTCCATTAGAAATGAGGATTCAGAATATCCCACATTGATCGATCAAACAGAGATTCAGCAACTAAAAGAAAGATCGATTCTTTGGGATCCTTCCTTTCTTCAAACGGAACGAACAGAGATAGAATCAGATCAATTCCCGAAATGCCTTTTTGGATCTTCCTCAATGTCCCGGCTATTCACGGAACGTGAGAAGCAGATGAATAATCATCTGCTTCCGGAAGAAATCGAAGAATTTCTTGGGAATCCTACAAGATCAATTCGTTCTTTTTTCTCTGACAGATGGTCAGAACTTCATCTGGGTTCGAATCCTATTGAGAGGTCCACCAGAGATCAGAAATTTTTGAAGAAAAAACAAGATGTTTCTTTTGTCCCTTCCAGGCGAGCGGAAAATAAGGAAATGGTTGATATATTCAAGATAATTACGTATTTACAAAATACCGTCTCAATTCATCCTATTTCATTCTTGAACAAAAATCCATTTTTTGATTTATTTCATCTATTCCATGACCGGAACAAAAGGGGATACACGTTACACCACGATTTTGAATCAGAAGAGAGATTTCAAGAAATGGCAGATCTATTCACTCTATCAATAACCGAGCCGGATCTGGTGTATCATAGGAGATTTGCCTTTTCTATTGATTCCTACGGGTTGGATCAAAAAAAATTCTTGAATCAGGTATTCAACTCCAGAGATGAATCGAAAAAGAAATCTTTATTGGTTCTACCTCCTCTTTTTTATGAAGAGAATGAATCTTTTTATCGAAGGATCAGAAAAAAATCGGCCCGGATCTACTGCGGGAATGATTTGGAAGATCCAAAACGAAAAACAGCGGTATTTGCTAGCAACAACATAATGGAGGCAGTCAATCAATATAGATTGATCCGAAATCTGATTCAAATCTATGGGTACATAAGAAATGTATCTAATCGATTCTTTTTAATGAATAGATCCGATCACAACTTCGAATATGGAATTCAAAGGGATCAAATAGGAAATGATACTCTGAATCATATAACTATAATGAAATATACGATCAACCAACATTTATCGAATTTGAAAAAGAGTCAGAAGAAATGGTTTGATCCTCTTATTTCTCGAACCGGGAGATCCATGAATCGGGATCCTGATGTATATAGATACAAATGGTCCAATGGGAGCAAGAATTTCCAGGAACATTTGGAACATTTCCTTTCTGAACAGAAGAACCATTTTCAAGTAGTGTTCGATCGGTTACGTATTAATCAATATTCGATTGATTGGTCCGAGGTTATAGACAAACAAGATTTGTCTAAGTCACTTCGTTTCTTTTTGTCCAAGTCACTTCGTTTCTTTTTGTCCAAGTCACTTCTCTTTTTGTCCAAGTCACTTCCCCTTTTCTTTGTGAGTATCGGGAATACCCCCATTCATAGGTCCGAGATCCACATCTATGAATTGAAAGGTCCGAATGATCAACTCCGCAATCAGTTGTTAGAATCAATAGGTGTTCAAATCGTTCATTTGAATAAATTGAAACCCTTCTTATTGGATGATCATGATACTTCCAAAAGACCGAAATCCTTGATCAATGGAGGAACAAGATTACCATTTTGCTTCAAAAAGATACCAAAGTGGGTGATTGACTCATTCCATACTAGAAATAATCGCAGGAAATCCTTTGATAACACGGATTCCTATTTATCAATGATATTCCATGATCGAGACAATTGGCTGAATCCCGTGAAACCATTTCATAGAAGTTCATTGATATCTTCTTTTTATAAAGCAAATCCACTTCGATTCTTGAATGATCCAAATCGCTTCTGGTTCTATTGTAACAAAAGATTCCCTTTTTATGTGGAAAAGACCCGTATCAATAATTATGATCCTACATATGAACAATTCCTCACTATCTTGTTCATTCGCAACAAAATATTTTCTTCGTGCGTCGGTAAAAAAAAACATATTTTTGGGGAGAGAGAGACTATTTTGCCAATCGAGTCACAGGTATCTGACATATTTATACCTAACGATTTTACACAAAGTGGTGACGAAAGGTATAACTTGTACAAATTTTTCCATTTTCCAATTCGATCCGAGCCATTCGTTCGTAGAGCTATTTACTCGATCGCAGACATTTCTACAACACCTCTAACAGAGGAACAAATAGTTCATTTTGAAAGAACTTATTGTCAGCCTCTTTCAGATATGAATCTATCTGATTCAGAAGGGAAGAACTTGCATGAGTATCTCAGTTTCAATTCAAACATGGATTTGATTCACACTCCATGTTCTGAGAAGGATTTCCCATCTGGAAAGAGGAAAAAAAAACGGAGTCTTTCTCTAAAGAAATGCGTTGAGAAAGGGCAGATGTATAGAACCTTTCGACGAGATAGTGCTCTTTTCAATCTCTCAAAATGGAATCTCTTCCAAACATATATGCCATGGTTCCTTACTTCGACAGGGTGGAAATATCTAAATTTCACCACCCTTTTAGAGATTTTTTCAGAACCATTGCCGATACTAAGGATACTAAGTAGCAGGCACAAATTTGTATCCGTTTTGAGAGATATTATGCATGTATCAGATATATCATGGCCAATTCCTCAGAAGATTCTTCCACAATGGACTCTGACTCTGAAAAGTAAGATTTCGAGTCTGATAAGTGAGATTTCGAGTAAGTGTTTACAGAATCTCCTTCTGTCCGAAGAAACGATTCATCGAAATAATGAGTCACCCGTTCCATTGATATGGACACATCTGAGATTAACAAATGCTCGGGAGTTCCTCTATTCAATCCTTTTCCTTCTTCTTGTTGCTGGATATCTCGTTCGCATACATCTTCTCTTTGTTTCCCGAGCCTCTAGTGAGTTACAGACAGAGTTAGAAAAGATCAAATCTTTGATGATTCCATCATACATGATTGAGTTGCGAAAACTTTTGGATAGGTATCCTACATCTGAATCTGAACTGAATTCTTTCTGGTTAAAGAATCTCTTTCTAGTTGCTCTGGAACAATTAGGAGATTTTCTGGAAGAAATACGGGTTTCTGCTTCTGGTGGCAACATGCTATTGGTTGGTGGTTCCGCTTATGGGGTCAAATCAATACGTTCTAAGAAGAAATATTTGAATATCAATCTCATCGATCTCAGAAGTATCATACAAAATCCCATCAATCGAATCGCTTTTTCGAGAAATACGAGACATCTAAGTCGTACAAGTAAAGAGATCTATTCATTGATAAGAAAAAGAAAAGGGGTGAACGGTGATTGGATTGATGAGAAAATAGAATCCTGGGTCGCGAACAGTGATTTGGTTGATGATGAAGAAAGAGAATTCTTGGTTCAGTTCTCCACCTTAACGACCGAAAAAGAAAAAAGGATTGATCAAATTCTATTGAGTCTGACTCATAGTGATCATTTATCAAAGAATGACTCTGGTTATCAAATGATTGAACAACCGGGATCAATTTACTTACGATACTTAGTTGACATTCATAAAAAGTATCTAATGAATTATGAGTTCAATAGATCCTGTTTAGCAGAAAGACGGATATTCCTTGCTCATTATCAGACAATCACTTATTCACAAACCCCGTGTGGGGCTAATAGTTTTCATTTCCCATCTCATGGAAAACCCTTCTCGCTCCGTTTAGCCCTATCCCCTTCTAGGGGTATTTTAGTGATAGGTTCTATAGGAACTGGACGATCCTATTTGGTCAAATACCTAGCGACAAACTCCCATGTTCCTTTCATTACGATATTTCCGAACAACTTTCCGTATTCGTATTACAAGCCTGAAGGTTTTTTTATTGATGATAGTGATAGTGACGATAGTGATTATCGTGACGATATCGATATTGATGATAGTGACGATATTGATGATGACCTTGATCTTGATACGGAGCTGCTAGATATGACGAATGTGCTAACTATGGATATGCCGCCGAGTATATACGGATTTTATATCGATATCACCTTTCGATTCGCATTAGCAAGAGCAATGTCTCCTTGCATAATATGGATTCCAAACATTCATGATCTGTATGTGAATTACAGATCCTTCGGTCTATTACAGAACTATCTCTCCAGAGATTGTGAAAGATATTCTACTAGAAATATTCTTGTTATTGGTTCGACTCATATTCCCCAAAAAGTGGATCCCGCTCTAATAGCTCCGAATAAATTAAATACATGCATTAAGATACGAAGGCTTCTTATTCAACAACAACGAAAGCACTTTTTCATTCTTTCATATACTAAAGGGTTTCACTTGGAAAAGAAAATGTTCCATACTAACGGATTCGGGTCCATAACCATGGGTTCCAATGCACGAGATCTTGCAGCACTTATCAATGAGGCCCTATCCATTAGTATTACACAGAAGAAATCAATTATAGAAACTAATACAATTAGATCAGCTCTTCATAGACAAACTTGGGATTTGCGATCCCAGGTAATATCGGTTCAGGATCATGGGATCCTTTTCTATCAGATAGGAAGGGCTGTTGCACAAAATGTACTTCTAAGTAATTGCCCCGTAGATCCTATATCTATCTATATGAAGAAGAAATCATGTAAAGAAGGGGATTCTTATTTGTACAAATGGTACTTCGAACTTGGAACGAGCATGAAGAAATTAACGATACTTCTTTATCTTTTGAATTGTTCTGCCGGATTGGTCGCTCAAGATCTTTGGTCTTCACCCGGACCTGATGAAAATAATTGGATCGCTTCTTATAGATTCGCTGAGAATGATTCTGATCTAGTTCATGGCCTATTAGAACTAGAAGGCGCTCTGTTGGGATCCTCACGGACAGAAAAAGATTGCAGTCAGTTTGATAATAATCGAGTGACATTACTTCTTCGGTCCGAACCAAGGAATCAGTTAGATATGAT